AATGAGGTGCCTGAGAATAGGGTTATCTTGATAGGATAAATTACGTATAAATAATACCCCCATTATATTTGATGGAATTAAACCATCCCTAGAATTATCAAAAAATACTGTACATCAAATACTAAAATATAAAAAGGTAAGCTAAATTAAGCTAAAGGGTTCATACCCCTCTTATGGGAGAAAATCCCCCTTTTTAATTACTTTATCATATAAACCCTTATTCATAACTACTTTAATTTTAGGAACTCTGATAACTATCTCTGCTAATTCCTGACTTGGCATGTGGATAGGGCTTGAAATTAACCTTCTTTCTATTATTCCCCTGATAAATAGTAGAAGAAACCCGTTATCTTCAGAAGCTTCCTTAAAATACTTTATTACCCAAACCATAGCATCCATATTTATTATTTTAACCACATTAATATTAAATTTTAAAATTATATCAAATAATCTAATAATAAATGAATTAACTAATTTAATATTATTAAGATCAATTTTTACAAAAATAGGAGCTGCCCCATTTCATTATTGATTTCCCCAAGTAATAGAAGGATTAACATGATTTAATAGGCTAATTATACTGACCTGACAGAAATTAGCCCCAATAATCATCATGTTTTATCTTCCTTTTTCCTCCTTAATTTTCTTAATTATTTTAACTTCCCTTATAGTTAGAGCCTTAATAGGCCTTAATCAAACCAGAATACGAAAAATCTTAACATATTCATCAATTAATCACATTGCATGAATATTATCATCCATTCTTTTTAATGAAATAATTTGATTTTTATACTTCTTAATTTATTCAATTACAAATTTTACCATAATTATAATCTTACAAAAATATAATATTTTCTCTTTAAGACAAATACCCCAAATAACATTAAAACCTCAATTTAAAATATTATTTATACTTAACTTTTTCTCTTTGGGAGGAATCCCGCCTTTTATTGGTTTTCTCCCTAAATGATTAATCGTACAAACACTAGTCGAAGAAAAAATACATTTATTAGCTGGAAGATTAATTATATTAACTATATTAACTTTATTTTACTACATACGAATTACAATAAATTCCTTTAACCTCCTAAGAGGAAAAACAAAATCCCTAATTAAACAACCTTTTAGACCTAAGAAAATCACAATAATTAGAATATATTTAATTCTCTCGAGACTTCCTTATTGAACTATTTTACTTAACTGAATCTAAGGATTTAAGTTAAAGAAACTAACAGCCTTCAAAGCTGTAAATAAAGGATTACTTTAAGCCTTAAGGCAATCCTACCTTTAAATTTGCAATTTAAAATCATACTTGAATATAAGACTTGTTGAAGAGGTTACCCTATAAATAAATTTACAATTTATCACCTAATTCGGCCACTTCAACGAAAAAATGACTTTTCTCAACAAACCATAAAGACATTGGTACTCTATATTTTATTTTTGGAGCATGAGCAGGAATGGTGGGGACAGCATTAAGATTATTAATTCGAGCAGAACTAGGAAATCCAGGAACATTGATTGGAAATGACCAAATTTACAACGTAATCGTTACAGCCCATGCATTTATTATAATCTTTTTTATGGTTATACCCATTATAATAGGGGGATTTGGTAATTGGTTAGTACCCCTTATATTGGGAGCTCCTGATATAGCCTTTCCCCGAATAAATAATATAAGATTTTGACTTCTCCCCCCTTCTCTTACCCTTCTCTTAATAAGAAGAATAGTAGAGGGAGGAGTAGGTACAGGGTGAACAGTATATCCACCTTTAGCTGCTAACATTGCCCATAGAGGGGCAGCAGTTGATTTAGGAATTTTTAGCCTCCATTTAGCAGGTGTATCATCTATTTTAGGAGCTGTAAATTTTATTACAACAGTAATTAATATGCGAGCAATAGGAATAACATTAGACCGTATACCCTTATTAGTATGATCAATTGTTATTACAGCCCTATTATTGCTTTTATCTTTACCAGTACTAGCTGGAGCTATTACTATACTTCTCACTGACCGTAATTTAAATACCTCCTTCTTTGACCCAGCAGGAGGAGGTGACCCTGTACTTTACCAACATTTATTTTGATTCTTTGGACACCCTGAAGTATATATTCTAATTCTCCCAGGGTTTGGAATAATTTCCCACATTATTAGCCAAGAAAGAGGGAAAAAGGAAACTTTTGGAGCATTAGGAATAATTTATGCAATATTAGCAATTGGTTTATTAGGATTTATTGTATGAGCACACCATATATTTACAGTAGGAATAGACGTAGATACCCGAGCCTATTTCACATCAGCAACAATAATTATTGCAGTTCCAACAGGGATTAAAATCTTTAGTTGATTAGCCACTCTACACGGAACCCAAATTAATTTTTCACCCTCAATGTTATGAGCACTTGGGTTTGTTTTTCTTTTTACTATAGGGGGATTAACAGGAGTTATCTTAGCTAATTCATCTATTGATATTATTTTACATGATACTTATTATGTAGTAGCACACTTCCATTATGTATTATCAATAGGGGCTGTATTTGCTATTATAGGTGGTTTTATTCAATGATATCCTTTATTTACTGGATTAACATTAAATGAAAAATTATTAAAAGTTCAATTTACAATTATATTTATAGGAGTAAATTTAACTTTTTTCCCCCAACACTTCCTTGGACTTTGAGGTATACCTCGACGATATTCTGATTACCCAGACGCATATTTAAGATGAAATATTATTTCATCTATCGGATCATTAATCTCTATATTAGGAACGATAATATTAATTATTATTATTTGAGAAAGATTTACATCTCTCCGAAAATCTGTTTTCCCTTTAAGATTATCTAGATCTATTGAATGGTTACAATTAACACCCCCGGGAGAACATAGGTATTCTGAACTCCCTATTCTCTATAATTTCTAATATGGCAGATTAGTGCAATGGATTTAAGATCCATATATAAAGATAACCCTTTTTTTAGAAATTGCATCATGATTGTCAGCTCTAACATTAGATAGATCATCACCTTTAATAGAACAACTAATTTTTTTTCACGACCATGCTCTATCAATTTTATTAATAATTACAATTTTAGTAGGATATTTACTAGTAGAATTACTTTTCAATAAAAATATCAATCGATTTCTATTAGAAGGTCAAAATATTGAATTCATTTGAACAATTCTCCCCGCCGTAACCCTAATCTTTATTGCCCTACCATCATTACAACTACTCTATTTAATTGATGAGATAAAAAACCCTTTAATCTCAATTAAATCCATTGGACACCAATGATATTGATCTTATGAATACTCAGATTTCACAAATATTGAATTTGACTCATATATAATACCCCCTAAAATAATAGAAAACCATCAATTCCGTCTTTTAGAAGTAGATAATCGAATTATTTTACCTTACAACACCCAAGTACGAATGATTGTTACAGCAACAGATGTAATCCACTCGTGGACTATCCCTTCACTAGGAGTGAAAATTGACGCTACTCCTGGACGATTAAACCAAATTGGATTTATTATTAATCGATCAGGATTATACTTTGGACAATGCTCAGAAATTTGTGGCACAAACCATAGATTTATACCTATTGTCTTGGAAAGAGTATCACCTAAAAATTTCTTAAATTGAATCATAAAAACTAATTCATCCGATGGCTGAAAGCAAGCAATGGTCTCTTAAACCAATCTATAGTAGAGTAGCACCTGCTTCTGATGAAAAATTTAGTTAAAAAATAACCTTAGTTTGTCAAACTAAAATTACTTCTAAGTAATTTTTAATACCACAAATAGCTCCTCTTAGATGGATAAGATTGTTTATTATATTTACTTTCACTTTAATTATATTTAGAATCATAAATTTTTATAAAAATTACCCTAACCCTAAAGAAAACCCCTCCTTGAAATTAAAAAATAAATTTTATTGAAAATGATAGCTAGATTATTTTCTTCTTTTGACCCATCAACTAATTTAGGAATATCTTTGAATTGATTAAGAACATTTTTAGGAATTATTATTATCCCAATAACTTTTTGATTAATCCCTTCACGTCCAATAATCATTTGAAATAAAATTTTAATAAGACTTCACAAAGAATTTAAAATTTTAATAAAAAGAGAGAAAATAAAAGGAAGAACTATTTTATTTATTAGTTTATTTTCATTAATTTTATTCAATAATTTTTTAGGCTTATTTCCATACATTTTCACTAGAACAAGACACTTAATTTTAACATTAACTTTAGCCCTACCTTTATGGTTTAGATTTATATTATTCGGATGACTAAATAATACCACTCATATACTTGCCCATTTAGTACCTCAAGGCACCCCAAGAATCCTTATACCTTTTATAGTATGTATTGAAACTATTAGAAACATCATCCGCCCCGGAACTCTTGCAATTCGATTATCTGCCAATATTATTGCAGGGCACCTACTAATAACCCTGCTAGGTAATACGGGAAGAAGGTTAAATATTTTAATAATAAATTTACTAATTATCACACAATTAACCCTATTAACCTTAGAGTCAGCAGTAGCAATTATTCAATCATATGTATTTGCTATTCTCAGAACTCTCTACTCTAGAGAAGTAATTTAATGAGAAATAAAAATCACCCGTATCACTTAGTGGATATTAGTCCTTGACCTTTATTAGGAGCACTTTCAGCAATAATTATATTAACAGGAATAATTAAATGATTTCACTTCAACAATAATTTATTAATAATATTAGGATTATTAACAATAATTGTAATTATATTTCAATGATGACGAGATATCACTCGAGAGAGAACTTTTCAAGGACTTCACACATTTAAAGTAACACTAGGTTTACGGTGAGGAATAATTTTATTTATTACCTCTGAAATTTTTTTTTTTATCTCGTTTTTTTGAGGATTTTTTCATAGAAGATTATCCCCTAGAATTGAATTAGGAATATTATGACCCCCTAAAAGAATTAGACCTTTTAACCCCTTACATATCCCTCTCCTTAATACCCTAATCTTATTGAGGTCAGGAATTACAGTAACTTGGGCCCACCACGCATTAATAGAAAATAATTTTAATCAAGCCTCACAAAGACTTCTATTAACTGTTATTTTAGGGATTTACTTCACTATACTACAGGCTTATGAATATATAGAATCACCCTTCACTATTTCTGACGCCGTTTATGGATCATCTTTTTTTATGGCAACAGGATTCCATGGACTACACGTAATTATTGGAACCTCTTTTCTTATAATTTGCCTAATCCGACAAGTATTAAACCACTTTTCCCAAATTCACCACTTCGGGTTTGAAGCTGCAGCTTGATATTGACATTTTGTTGACGTAGTTTGATTATTTTTATATATCTCAATCTATTGATGAGGAAGATATTTATATAGTATAAAAAATTATTTTTGACTTCCAATCAAAAGACCTATAAATTAGTATAAATAATTTTAATAATTTTTAGTACAAGGATAATTTTATTATCAATTTCCATATTAATTATATTATTAACAACAATATTAGCAAAAAAATCTTTCAGAGACCGAGAAAAAAACTCCCCATTTGAATGTGGATTCGACCCTAAATCATCAGCACGCTTACCTTTTTCAATTCACTTTTTTTTAATTGCAGTAATCTTTATTATCTTTGATGTTGAAATTGCTCTCCTTATTCCTTTAATTTTCATAATAAATCTACTAACAATAACAAATTTTTTTATTATTAGAAACATTTTCATTTTCCTGCTTATTGGGGGAATTCTTCATGAATGAAAACAAGGAGCTCTAAGATGATCTATTTAGGATAATAGTTATTAAAAATATCTAATTTGCATTTAGAAGATACTGAATCTCAGTTTATCTTAAGTATGAAGCAAAATTTGCAATTAGTTTCGACCTAAAAATAGATGATAATCATCCCTACTTAATTAACTAAAACCAAAAAGAGGTGTACCACTGTTAATGGTATAATTAAGGTTAACCTTTAGTTAAAGAAATAAGATATCCAAGAAAAAGTTTCTAACTTTAAACTTTAGCAGTGAAAATCTGTTATTATTTCTATTTATATAGTTTAAAAAACATTGTATTTTCACTGCAAAATTGAAATTTATTTTCTATAAATTACTTAAAAATTTAATAATTACTTTAACATCTTCAATGTTATGCTCTAATTTAAGCTATTTAAGTAAAATAATATAAAAAGGATAAATATCCAAGTAACAAACAGAAATAAAAAAATCTTAAACCTGTTATAGGAAACTAAACTAAAAAATGAAGAATTTCTCTTATATACATTATATAAATTTTGACTTCCTAGAAATTCCAACCACCCTTGATCTAGATTTTTACTCGATAAACCCCCGAGAGAAAGGGGGAAAAAATTTAAAATATTAGAAGAAATATGAGGTAAATTTCACATACTTGATAAAAAATAAAACAAATTTAATTTAGAAGTAAAAATAAAAGAAAAATTTAATTTAGAAATTTCATAACCAATTAATATACCAAATATAATAACAACCAAAGTTATAAACTTTATAAAAAGAGGTAAACAAATAAAATAAGGCAAAGGAAAAATAAGCCACCTTAATAAACTCCCCCCTAAAATTACTAATCCAACTAAACCTACTATCCCCTTGAGTATAAAAGAACTTTCTTCCTTAAAAAAATAAAAATTTAAATTATTAAAATCCCCAATTAAAATATAATAAATTAGGCGAAAAGTATAATTAACAGTAAGGCCTGTTGAAATAAAAAATAATAAATAAATAATAAAGTTAAAAAAACTAGATCTAAAAACTTCTAAAATTAAATCCTTAGAATAAAAACCCGCTAAAAAGGGTATACCACATAAAGCTAAATTAGACACTAGAAATAAACAACAAGTTATAGGCATAAATTCAGACAAACACCCATAAAAACGAATGTCTTGGCAATTTATTATTCTATGAATTATAGATCCAGCACATATAAATAATAAAGCCTTAAATAAAGCATGAGTTAATAAATGGAAGAAAGCTAAAACAGGCTCCCCCAATGAAATAGTAGCTATTATTAAACCTAGTTGACTAAGAGTAGATAAAGCAATAATTTTCTTTAAATCAAACTCATAATTAGCTCCTAATCCAGCTATAAATATTGTTAAACAAGAAATTAATAAAAGAATATTTAATAGAAAATCCCTCAAAATAACATGAAAACGAATAAGTAAATAAACTCCTGCTGTAACTAAAGTAGATGAATGAACTAATGAGGAGACTGGGGTAGGAGCTGCTATAGCAGCCGGAAGTCAGGAAGAAAAAGGAATTTGAGCTCTCTTAGTAAAAGCTGCCAAAACAACCAAAATAGAAATAATTTGTATAAAAAAATCCCTTTTAAAATAATCCAAATAAAAAATAAAATTTCAACTCCCATAATTAATTATCCAACTAATAGCTATTAAAATAGCAACATCCCCAACGCGGTTAGAAAGAGCGGTTAATATACCAGCACTTGCTGATTTATTATTTTGATAGTAAATAACTAAACAATAAGAAACAAGACCTAAACCATCCCAGCCTAATAAAATTCTTATAAGATTAGGCCTAATAATTAATATTATTATTGAAAAAACAAATAAACAAACTAAAACAATAAATCGATCTATATTTAAATCTCTCGCTATATATTCCTCACTATAAAAAATTACTATGCAAGAGATAAACAAAACAAAACTTATAAACAAAAGAGATATTCAATCAAATAAACAAGTTATTACAATGCCACTTCTATTTAAACTTAAAAGATCAAACTCAAGAAAAACAGAATAATTTAAAGAGAGAAAAAAAATTCTAGAAAAAAAAGTGATTAATCTCAAAATAAAAAAAAAAATAAAATAAATAAAACAAATCCTTATTACCCAAAGTAAAAATACATCTTAAACACCACAAATTTAAATTTTTAATTAAACTATTTGAGTAGAAAAACATTCTAAGAAAATCTGGTTTAAGAATTAAAAAATTGAGGGGAAATCAATGTAAAATTAAAACTAAAAATTCACAAACCGAGCAAGAAGAAAAACCAATTAAACCTGAATAAAAAAAACCATGTTGGGTAGAAGAATAAAGATAAAGTGAATAACAAGCACTAAAAAAAGATATTAAAGATAAAAATAATAACCTTAAAATATCTCAACTCACCAAGCTATTAATTAATATTACCTCACCTAATAAATTTAAAGAAGGGGGAGCCGCTATATTACAAGCACTAAATAAAAATCATCACAATCTAAGACTAGGAAGTAAATTCAATAACCCTTTATTTAAATAAATCCTTCGTCTATTAAGACGTTCATAATTCATATTAGCTAAACAAAAAAGCCCAGAAGATCTTAAAGCATGGGAAATTATTATAACTAATGAACCCCTAAAACCCCAAGATCTAAATGTTATAATACCAGCTAAAACAAGACCTATATGCCTCACAGAAGAATAAGCAATCAAAGATTTAATATCAACTTGACGTAAGCAAATTATTGATACAACCACACCTCCTAATAATCTAATAGAAACTAATAAATAAGAAAAAGAATTAATTATATTAATATAAATTTTTATAAAACGAATAAGACCATAACCCCCTAATTTAAGTATAATACCCGCCAAAATCATAGAACCTGAAACAGGAGCTTCTACATGAGCTTTAGGAAGCCAGAGATGAACAAAATATATAGGTATTTTAATTAAAAAAACAAAATTTATACAAATCATTAAAATTCACCTATCAACCTTAATTAAAAAAAAATAATCTAAAGATAAAGAAAGATTATAAATATAAAAAATTGAAATAAGTATAGGGAGGGAGGCAAATAGGGTATAAAAAAATAAATAAAAACCAGCCTGGAGGCGCTCTGGTTGATAACCCCAACCCAAAATTAAAATTAAAGTAGGAATAAGACTAATTTCAAAGAAAAGATAAAAAATAAATAAATTTAAACTAGAGAAAGTAATTAATAAAGAAATTAATAAAAAAAGTAAAGTAAAATTAAATAAGCCAAAGTAATAAAAAGAATTAAAAAGATTCCTTCTAGCCAAAACCATTAGTGAACAAATCCATAACCTCAAAAGAAATAAAGTTCTAGAAAGAAGATCTACCCCTAAAAAACCCCTAATATTTAAATAAAGATAATTAAAACCAAAATAAGAAATAAATAAAAAAGAAAGGAAGAAAATTAAAGACTGAAAAATTCAAAAAAAACCCCTGAAACATAAAGGAATCATAAAAAATAAAAAAAATAAAAATTTTACCATAAAATATTAAAACCTTGGACATAATCATTACCATGTCTACGTATCATTGATACTAAAATAGACAATCCTAAAGCCCCCTCACAAACAGATATAGTTAAAAAAATTATTACAAAAAAAAATTCATACTTAATAAATCTTAAAATAAGACTTATAAAAAAAAATAAACACAATCTTAAAAACTCTAAACTTAAAAGCATTAATAATAAATGTTTTCGGTTAGAGGTAAAAGAATAAGCTCCTACTAGAATTATAAATAAACAATAATTAAAAATAATTAATATAGCTTAAATAATTTAATTAAAATATTGGTCTTGTAAACCAAAATTAAGGTAACCCCTTCTAAGCTCAAGGAAAAGATTACTCTTATCATTAATCTCCAAAATTAATATTTTACTTAAACTATCCCTTGAATTAAAATTATATTAATAATATCTATAATTATTACTATCATATTTATTATAACAAAACATCCTATTTCCATAGGTTTTAATTTACTCGCCCAAAGAATAATAATCGCGCTATTAACCGGAATTTTTAGAATAAACTTCTGATACTCTTACATTCTATTTATTATTATAGTGGGAGGGATATTAGTATTGTTTATTTATATAACATGTGTAGCATCAAACAAAAAATTCTCATTAATTAAAGTTAAACCGATATTAGGTATTATATTAACATGTATGTTAATCTCAATTAAAATAGATTTACTAACTATTATAACAGAAGAGAAAAATGAAAATTGAATTAACTCACTAATTAAATTCTTCACTTTTCCTCACTCTCTAATTTTAGTTAGAATAATAATTTACCTTTTATTAACACTTATTGCAACTGTAAAAATTACTAAAATTGAAATAGGACCTTTACGAAAAATAAATTAATGTTTAAACCAATACGAAAATCACACCCCTTAATCAAAATTATCAATAATTCCTTAATTGACCTCCCCACTCCCTCAAATATCTCGACTTGGTGAAACTTTGGATCCTTATTAGGATTATGTTTAATAATTCAAATTTTAACCGGAATTTTCTTAGCTATACACTACACCCCTAGTATTGAAATAGCATTTTCAAGAATTATCCATATTATACGAGATGTTAATTATGGGTGAATATTACGAACAATACACGCCAATGGAGCATCTATATTTTTTATCTGCCTTTACTTACACGTGGGACGAGGAATATATTATAAATCTTATTTATTAAATATAACATGATCTGTAGGAGTAATTATTTTATTTATAGTTATAGGAACTGCTTTCTTAGGATATGTCTTACCTTGAGGACAAATATCTTTTTGGGGGGCTACAGTTATCACTAATTTAATATCAGCTATTCCTTATTTAGGTGTATCAATTGTACAATGATTGTGAGGGGGATTTGCTGTAGATAATGCAACATTAACCCGATTCTTTACTTTACATTTCCTTTTACCATTTACTGTGCTCGCTCTAGTAATAATCCACCTTTTATTTCTTCACCAATCAGGATCTAATAACCCTTTAGGGTTAAATAGAAATATCGATAAAATTCCTTTCCACCCATATTTTTCAATTAAGGATCTTTTAGGATTTATAGTAATATTAATATTATTAGTAACATTAAACTTATACTCCCCTTTTATATTAGGAGATCCTGAAAACTTTATACCAGCAAACCCATTAGTAACACCTGTACACATTCAACCAGAATGATATTTCTTGTTTGCTTATGCTATTTTACGATCAATCCCCAATAAGTTAGGGGGGGTTCTAGCGCTAGTTTTATCAATTGCTATTTTATTAATTCTACCTTGAACTAGAATAAGAAAAATCCAATCAAGACAATTCTACCCTTTAAGAAAAATATTATTTTGAATTTTTTTCTCCAATATTATTCTTTTAACTTGAATTGGAGCTCGTCCTGTAGAAGATCCTTTCATTCTAATAGGGCAAATTCTTACTTTAACTTATTTTAGTTATTTCATCATCAACCCTTTAAGAGATAAATTAACAGATTATATTTTTTATAAAATATAGTTTATGAACTTGAATAAGTATGTGCTTTGAAAGCATAAAAAAGAAGAAATAATCTTCTATAAGCTTCATACTAAATTTTATTAATAAAAAACAGAGAATAAAAAAATTTTTATTCCAAAGTAAAAAATTATTAAATTCAAAGACAGAGGTAAATAACATTTCCAAGCTAAATTTATAAGTTTATCATAACGATATCGAGGAAGAGTGCCTCGAACCCAAATAAAACAAAAAGAAATAAAAGAAAATTTAACAAAAAATAATCATGAAAAAAAATCACCTCCCAAGAAAAGTAAAGAAAAAAGCATTCTCATAAATAAAATATTAGAATACTCAGCTAAAAAAATTAAAGCAAAACCCCCTGATCTATACTCGACATTAAAACCTGAGACTAATTCAGATTCCCCCTCAGCAAAATCAAAAGGAGTGCGATTTGTTTCAGCTAACCTCCTAATAAATCAAATAATTCTTAAAGGAGAAAAAAGTAGAATAAACCACAAATATTTTTGAAAAATTATAAAATCATAAAAATTAACTCTTGAAATAACAACTAAAAAAGATAAAAGAATAAGAGACAACCTTACTTCATAAGAAATTGTCTGAGCAACAGAACGTAAGCCCCCTAAAAGAGAATAAAGAGAATTAGAAGATCAACCAGATATTATAATAGTATAAACCCCTAATCTAGAACAACAAAGAAAAAATAAAACTCTAAATTTAAAATTAAAAAATCCAACAAAAAATGGTATACAGAATCAGATTAATAAAGAAAGAAATAAATTTATAATAGGAGAAAAATAATACACAAAATAATTTGATATAACAGGAAAAATTTGCTCTTTAGTAAAAAGCTTCAAACCGTCCCCAAGGGGTTGGGGTAAGCCCATAAACCCAACCTTATTGGGACCCTTACGTAATTGAATATAACCTAAAACCTTACGCTCTAGAAGAGTAAGAAAACCAACACCTATTAAAACACATAAAATTAAAATAATAGATAAAAAAAAATGAACAAAAATTTCACTTAAAAACAAGTATTACTTGAAGAAATCTAAACTTCTTAAAAAGATTCTAAATCTATTGCACTAGTCTGCCAAAGTAATATTAATATTCTATTTAACTTTATTAAAGAAATATTTGGTCCTTTCGTACTAAAATATTTAAATTTATTAAAGATAGAAACCAACCTGGCTCACGCCGGTTTAAACTCAGATCATGTAAAGAATTAATAGTCGAACAGACTAATTATCTTAGCTTCTACACCAAAATTTAACTTTAATCCAACATCGAGGTCGCAATCTTATTTATCGATTTGAACTCTCCAAATAAATAACGCTGTTATCCCTAAGGTAATTTAACTTATAATTGCTAAAGCAAATCATTAACCTAAAAATCAATATTTTTTATAAAAGGAGTTATGCTAATCCTTTTGTCACCCCAACAAAATAGTTAATAAAAACCTTAAAAATAAATTCTTAAATTTAAAATAATATTAAATATATAAACTCTATAGGGTCTTCTCGTCTTTTAAAAAAATTTAAGCTTTTTAACTTAAAAATAAAATTCAATCTATGCTAGTGAGACAGAGTTTCCTTCGTCCAACCATTCATACCAGCTTCCAATTAAAAAACTAATGATTATGCTACCTTCGCACGATCAAAATATCGCGGCCATTGAACTCTTCATTGGGCAGGTTAGACCTTAAATTTTAAAGCAAAAGGACATGTTTTTAATAAACAGGCGAAGAAACCTTGCCTAATTCCTTATTAACAATAAAATATTATAAATAAATCCCCAAAACAATTTACTAATTATAACATTATTACAAAATTCTAAAATTAAAATTATCTTTTCAATAAAAAATCTAAATATTAATAAATTAATAAATAACCAAAGGAAAGTAATAACACACTTTAAAATAGAAACTTTTAATCCTAAAATCCTAGATTAATAATAAAAAATTATAGTAATACTTAACTAAGCTTTTCCCTAGAGAAGTTTAAGGTTAACTTATTAAAAGAATAAAATAACTAGAAAAAATAATAACCATAAAATTAAATTTAATTCTCAAAAAACCAGATATAATCAAAAACGAAATAACATTTCATTACTAAGAAAAAGTTATAAATTTTTATGTTACAAAAAAATAACTTACTCTTAGCTCTTTTGAATTCGGGAAAATTAAATCCTTAACCTTATTTTATTAAACCCTGACACACAAGGTACAAAAAATTAATTCTTCTTTGAAAAATCTTCTAAAATCACCCCCTAGCGGTACTATAAACTATAATAAAATTACATATTTCTAAACTACTAAATATTATAATATTTTAATTAAAAATAAAAAATAAGATGTTAAATTCAAATTATATCGAATTGCACGACAACTTTTTAATGTAAACAAAAAACTTCCTCTCAAGCTCTAATTTGTCATTCTAGGTACACTTTCCAGTACACCTACTTTGTTACGACTTATTTCACTTTTATGAAAGCGACGGGCGATATGTGCATATCTTAGAGCTTAATCAAATTCTATAGTTATAGAAAATTACTTCCAAATCCAATTTAATTAAAATATTCCAAAATTTAAACCATAATAAAAATAAAGTAACCCATCTCTTCTCCACTACAAGCTGCATCTTGATCTGAATTTTAACTTCTTTAAGAATTTTGAATATTTTAGTCCTTATAGAATATTCAACTACGACGATATACAAACTTAAGTAAAGTTAAATTAATCGTGGATTATCAATTAAAGGACAGGTTCCTCTGGAAAGAATAAGATACCGCCAAAATCTTTGGTTTTCAAGAACAAAACTAATACTAACCTGGTAAAATTTTTACATTTTAAATAATAGGGTATCTAATCCTAGTTTAATAAAAAAATTAATAGCCTCAATAAAAAAAGTCAACATAAAGATCACAATTTCACTTAAAAATATTTAAATCAACCTAAAAAAGAAATTAACTACTAACCAAAAAGAATATATTACCTTATTTGTATAACCGCGATTGCTGGCACAAATTTAATCAAAATAAAAAAACATTACTAATTCTCAATATCTTGAATAATTAAAATTAATTACTGCTTAATAATTTATTTAAAATCCAAAATTTACATAAAAAATAAACTTTAATATATTTTATAAGCCAGAATAAAACTTTTATTATAATTAAACTCTAATCAGGAAAATAAATCCACAACCTTAAAATAACATTTTATAAAAAAAAATGCTCTTTTCCTCCCAAAGAAAATAATCCTCTCACCTCACGGGGAAGAGGCCCCGGGGGCTCCTGACACCCCAAAATTATACCCCTGAAATATAATTTTAAGTTAAAAAATAAAATATCAAGGAAAGCAAAACAGGTTAAGACTGTTTAGATTAAGTAAAAATATTTACTCTCTAAAATAGATATTTTATTAAAATTCAATAATAATTAAACTCTAATCAGGAAAATAAATCCACAACCTTAAAATAACATTTTATAAAAAAAAATGCTCTTTTCCTCCCAAAGAAAATAATCCTCTCACCTCACGGGGAAGAGGCCCCGGGGGCTCCTGACACCCCAAAATTATACCCCTGAAATATAATTTTAAGTTAAAAAATAAAATATCAAGGAAAGCAAAACAGGTTAAGACTGTTTAGATTAAGTAAAAATATTTACTCTAAACTATATAAAAGTTGAATCCTAAATTATTAATTTATTAATATAATGAAATATTAATAGATTTATACTAAAATTAAAATATAATTATTGGAATAGATAGTATAAACTAATATTAGTCATTAATATATTAAATATTTATATAAAACCCGATTTTGGGGGATTTAAAATAAAAAAAAAAGAACCTCTTAATGATTTCCTTTGTTACATAAATTTTTGGTAAAAAAGACACCTTTTTTATAAAACAGTCTAAAATCACTACTAAAAAAAATTAATTAAAATTTAAACTAAAACTATTAATAATAATAAAAATCCCTATTAATAAATTTTAATCCCAGGTGTTGTAATCCTTCAAGATAAAGTTTTTGAA